TCTCAGTATCGAGGATGATACCCAAGATCTGTATTTGTTTATAAACTCTCCTGGCGGATGGGTAATACCGGGGGTGGCTCTTTATGATACTATGCAATTTGTGCAACCAGATGTACATACAATATGCATGGGAGCAGCCGCTTCAATGGGATCTTTTATCCTGGTCGGAGGAGAGATTACCAAACGTCTAGCATTCCCTCACGCTTGGCGCCAATGAGGCTTTTATTTGAGAGAAAAAAGAAGACTATGCCTTCGCCATATGAAATATGAATATTAAGTAATAATAGCATGGCACTTTGAATTCGATATAAGGAATTTTGTTTTCAAAACATTAGATTATGTATCGAGAGAGTAATATGAGAAAAAGGTATTTCCTATTTTATTATCGGAAGTCCAGTTCAGCGTCACAAACTTTTTTTCACACCAGGGGTCTCTTAACAATATTTATAGAGCGAAAAAATAAGATTCTTTTTTCCTTAGTTTATTTGATCAAATAAAAAAGCAACTTTGGGATTGCTGAATGACAGACAAATCACAGACAAAAAAATATAATAAATATATAAAGCAACGGAGCCATCATAGTATTTTTGAATTCCTCCGAAAGGAAGGGTGGTAAGTTGATCATTTACCGACCGGGGTCTGATCGATCCTATTTTTTTATTTCTTTGATGAAAGGTAAGGGTCAATTTTATTGTAAAGCCGTATGCAATGCATAATGCCCGTACGGTTGTTCGATTCTATCTTTTTTTCTTGTTATTCTTTTATGTTTCTTTTATCTTCCCCTCATCATGCGAAATAGAGAAACCTTTTATTATCTTATATCATCAGGGTAATGATCCATCAACCTGCTGGTTCTTTTTCTGAAGTAGCAACGGGAGAATTCATCCTGGAAGTGGGAGAACTGCTGAAACTGCGTGAAACCCTGACAAGGGTTTATGTACAAAGAACGGGCAAACCCATATGGGTTGTATCCGAAGACATGGAAAGAGATATTTTTATGTCAGCAACAGAGGCCCAAGCTTATGGGATTGTTGATCTTGTAGCGGTTGAATGACAATAGCCTGTATTTCGCGTCAATTCGTGATTTGAAGTTAACCCTGCCGAGTTTAATATTCTATGACTTTTATTTACTCTTCTATTGAATCTATTGAATAAAAGTAATTCAAAATCATCCGGTTAGGATCGATCTAAACCAGCCCATTATGTATATGATTCAACATGCCAACGATTAAACAACTTATTAGAAATACAAGACAGCCAATTAGAAATGTCACAAAATCCCCCGCGCTTCGGGGATGCCCTCAGCGTCGAGGAACATGTACTAGGGTGTATGTGCGACTCGTTCAGATCATGAACTAGAACAAAGGAAAGAGAACAATGTTCGAATATCAATGATCAAATAGGATAGAAGGGAAAAACGAACTACATTTCCTATCTAAAAATAAGAAAATGAATCAGATCCCTTTTATTGTGTATGAAATTTATGGTTTCTATTGGTGTAAATCCACTCACCTCAATTCAAGATGAGAAGCAGTTCTCCATTGGTAGCAAATGGCTATCCATTAAGCGGAGGAAATCTTAGTTAACATAGACGCCTCTTGTAAGAACGGACTAACAGGGTCAGCTACCCAGCCAACCTTCATAATTAAATACCGTTACTGTATAGGTAGAGCTCGTTGTGAAAGACCTATTACTGAATAATTCATGGGTAGAGCCGAAGAATGTGAACTATACAAGTTAGCAATAACATTGATTAAATGAAGTAAAGGCTCCGGTGTATAGAGAAGACCTCACCGTTTAAGAAGTAACCATAGAAACGATGGAATCCACTATTTCTTTATCAGTGCTATTTTTTTAATACCTAGTATATATAGTACAATTTCGTATTTCGAGGTGAAATGCCTAGAAAAAATAAAAAATAGTGGTTGGGAAGGTTATAGTAGCCAAAGCCATTGGAATTTTTAGTTTATACATTGGAAAAATCCGTTTTGTTATTAATATACTAGGAAAGGGGCAAAAGAATAACTAAAAGAAAGGAAATCTATTAGTTATTCATTAAAGTTTCATTTATTCAATGACCAGAATTAGACGGGGATATATCGCTCGGAGACGTAGAACAAAAATTCGTTTATTTGCATCAAGCTTTCGGGGGGCTCATTCAAGACTTACTCGAACTATTACTCAACAAAAAATAAGAGCTTTGGTTTCGGCTCATCGGGATAGGGATAAGCAAAAAATAAATTTTCGTCGTTTGTGGATCACTCGAATAAATGCAGCAATTCGTGAAAGGGGGGTATGCTATAGTTATAGTAGATTAATAAATGATCTGTACAAGAGACAGTTGCTTCTTAATCGTAAAATACTTGCACAAATAGCTATATCAAATAGGAATTGTCTTTATATGATTTCCAATGAGATCATAAAAGAAGTAAGTTGAAAGGAATCCACCGGTTAAAGGGAGTTGCCCGGAGAATTAACTCCGGGAGGGTCGAATAAAAAT